CCAATCAGTCCTTCCCCATGGTTTATTGTCCCAACAAATAAATAATTGTAGGAGTGAAATCTTAATATAATTCGAAAAAGCGGGAGTGGTAAGTCCAAGGAAATAACCTAAGAAAAAATAGGTATTGTTATAGGATTAAACAAAGGGATTCGCAAATAAAAGCGCTAAGGCTACAACCAGTCCATAAATTGTTAAAGCTTCCATAAAAGCCAAACTAAGCAATAAAGTACCTCGTATTTTTCCCTCCGCCTCGGGCTGTCTCGCGATCCCTTCTACAGCTTGGCCCGCAGCAGTACCTTGACCAACCCCAGGTCCAATAGAAGCAAGACCGACGGCCAACCCAGCAGCAATAACGGAAGCGGCAGAAATCAGTGGATTCATGATAAGTTCCTCACACCAAAATAAGTAAATAGTTAATGATACGATCAACAAAGAAATTATGACTTAATTATTCCATCGCTAAGATCTATACAGTCGAAGGAACTAAGAACTCTGAATTGAAGTAATAATATTATTGAATCATTAGAACTACTTCCATATTTCTTTTTTAGTTTCTATTCACATAATTTTTGTGAATCCATATGACTTTTTTTCTTCCATTTCTTTCTTTTTTCAAAACCATTCCAATTTTTAGTTTTTTTTTCTTGATTGAATCTATTTATTCATTCAATATTCACTTTATTCATTGAATAAATATTTCATTCACAATTACAAACGAAAGGGAAGGACTTCTATTGGAATCCCTATCTAAATTCACAGTATTAGATATTATATTAATTAGATATATTTTTACTTCATATATAACTAATGAATATCTAATATCACATATACATGTGTTTCTTCCATAACGTAAATCAACTATTCATATCTTACATTCAATCGGATTCTAGAATAATTCTTCGAAAGATTCACAAGAGTTGTCTTATAGCAATTAGATTACATACATCTAGTTCGGCATCTCCTTAATCCATTTTTTTTTTTATAAATTGAACTCTTTTTTTCTATATTTTTCTTTTTTTATTCGACTACATGGGAACAATCAATCTACATGGACAAATTCCTTAGATCGAATCATTACATCGAAATAGTAGTATTTGATTGATCTAAGTTAATGTAATTTATTATTTATTAAAATCATCTTTTGGTCAATCGTTGAATTGGATGAAATCAACTTGAATGGGCATCATTCTATATAACAATAACATCTTTTTAAAGAATAGCACGCCATAATACTATAAGTAATAGTATCCAAATTATTATTCAGATTATGATTACTAATAGCTAATAATGTTGAATATTGGAATTAAATGAACAAAACAATATAAAGAGAATATTCATTGGAGGGGGTATAAATGGACCTAACTGGAATTTTAGGAAAAAGATCTTTTAGATCTCTTTCCTTTTTTTTACTTCCCTGTTTGTTGCAACTCCCTAATATCTCTAAGATCTTAAGCTTTTTTTACTATTCCTCTCTAGATCGTATATATCTTATTTATATTATAGAATATATTATATAATATAAATTGATTTATATATTATGTTATGTTCCCTAAGCAGATTATCTTGATCCGCGCATATATTGCGTAAGTCTTAAGCTAAAAAAAGCCTATTTCGAAAACTAGTCAATGATGACCCTCCATGGATTCGCCTATATAAGCCGCAGCTAAAGTTGCAAAAATAAGAGCTTGAATACCGCTTGTAAATAATCCAAGTAACATGACAGGTATAGGAACCACTGAAGGTACTAAAGAAACAAGAACAACAACTACTAATTCATCAGCTAATATATTTCCGAAAAGTCGAAAACTAAGTGATAAGGGTTTTGTAAAATCTTCTAAGATATTAATGGGTAAAAGGATTGGAGTTGGTTGAATGTATTTACCGAAATAACCTAATCCTTTTTTGGTAAGACCCGCATAGAAATATGCTACTGACGTGAGTAAAGCTAAAGCAACGGTAGTATTTATATCATTTGTAGGTGCGGCTAATTCCCCATGAGGTAACTGTATGATTTTCCAAGGTAAAAGAGCACCTGACCAATTCGAAACAAAAATAAATAGAAACAAAGTTCCAATAAAGGAAACCCATGGACCGTATTCTTCTCCAATCTGAGTTTTGCTCACGTCTCGAATGAATTCAAGGACATATTCGAAGAAATTCTGACTGTCAGTAGGAATGGTTTGTGGATTACGAACAGCTATAATGGCTGAACCTAATAAGATAGCAATTACAACCCAAGAAGTAATAAGTACTTGGGCATGGACTTGAAAACCTCCTATTTGCCAATACAAATGTTGGCCAACTTCCACACCAGATATATCGTATAGCCCTTTTAGTGTGTTGATAGAACATAATAGAACATTCATATTGCCCTCTGAAAGAAATAGAACTTAAAAAAAAAAGAATTATTTTGATTCAACCATCTATTTTTGACTTGCCTACTTGAATTATATATTTTTGATATCAACTAATCACATAATACCCCTAAGTTACTTGTATCTCTTTTGCGCGATTAAAAAATTGTAACCGATTTCATAAATCTATGGAGTTACAAAAATGGAGTTCCAAAAATAATTTATTTATCTTATTATTAATCACGTATTTCGTATATAGCTAGAACGACCCTCACAAATTGCAAATACTAATTTGTTAAGAATTAATCGGATTGAAGCTATAGCGTCATCATTTGCTGGAATCGAAATATCTGCGAGATCTGGGTCACAATTTGTATCGATTAAACAAATCGTTGGAATTCCCAAAATGATACATTCTCGAAGAGCCGTATATTCTTCTTGCTGATCAACGATTATTACAATATCTGGTAATCCCATCATATATTTAATCCCGCCCAGATATGTTTGCAAGTGAGATAATTGTCTCTTCAACATAGCCGAATCTCGTTTCGGAAGACGGTTGAGTCTCTCTATCTTTTGTTCCGTTCTCAAGTCCCTGAACTTATGAAGTATCGTTTCCGTAGTATACCAATTCGTCAACATACCACCGAGCCATTTATTATTAACATAATGACAACGAGCCCTTATTGCAGCCCGTGCTACTGAATCAGCTGCTTTATTTTTGGTACCAACAATTAAGAATTGTTTTCCCCTACTTGCTGCATCAAAAACTAAATTACAAGCTTCTGATAAAAAACGAGCGGTTCTAATAAGATTTATAATATGAATACCTTTACGCTTTGAAGAGATATAAGGTGCCATTCTAGGATTCCATTTACTAGTACCATGACCAAAATGAACTCCTGCTTCCATCATCTCTTCCAAATTGATGTTCCAATATCTTCTTGTCATTTCTCTCCCCACACTTCCTCTCTTTTTTAAAAAAAAAAAAAGAGACGAGGTACCCTGAAATAGAAATAAATAATTGTTCCGATGGAACCTTCTTTTCTACCTCTAACAGATATTAGCCGTTGATACATGATTCAAGCCATTAATTTATTTCTATTCTATTTGTTATTATCTTTATTACTATTACCTACCAAATAAAAAAAATGACCGAAAATAGTTAAGAATCTGCTCTTAGGAATCATTAAATCCTCGCAATGATTGTTTGGGTGTATCGTATAAATTCTTTGAAATGAAAAAATCAAATAATTCTCTGTGGTAGAACAACATATCTCTCATTTTCACCTCGAATAAATCATTCTTTTTTTTTTCCAAAGGAATGTTGTTAGGTTGCCTTGAACGTTGTACTAATCCTTTGAATCCAGTACCAACGGGTACCATCCCCCCGAGAACAACGTTCTCTTTCAGACCTTTCAACCAATCGATACGACCCCGGAGAGCGGCTTTTGCTAAAACTCTAGCAGTTTCTTGAAAACTCGCTTCGGATATGAAACTTTGAGTATTTAGAGATGCTTTCGTTATTCCCAATAAAATGGCTCGGTAACAGATTGCTTCTTCCAAAGCACGCCCTGTTCGTTCCGCCCGCAACAATTCAATTAGTTCTCCGGGTGAAAAAACATTAGACATTCTATCTTCTGAAACCAACCCTTTTGATGTTATTTGACGCACAATAATCTCTATATGCCGATTATGAATCTGCACCCCCTGAGATCGATAAACTTTTTGGATCTTATTAACCAAAGAGATACGACTTTGTACTATAGTTAGCTCAGCACCAATCAAGAATCCCCAAGGAATTCCAAGAATTTTTGCTATGCGCTCGTTCCAACCCTCAATCCTCTTTTCTAGGTTCATCGATATTGAATCAATCGAACGAACTTCTAACACTTGTTCCACTTTTGGAAGACCTTGCGTTATATCTCCAGATCTCGACTTTTCATATATAAATGTAACTAACGTATCTCCTTCGTAAAGGATTTCTCCATAATGACCATGAACAGTTGCTCCCAGAGTGGCCAAATAAGGTTTAGCTGATCTTATTACTACAGAGTCAATTTGAACAATTAGAACTTGACCCGATTTTAGGTGCGGTCCGTTTTTCGCTATACATACATTTTCACAAATAAACTGCCCAAGGCTAATTATTGTAGATGTTTCTTCACAATAATTATGATGGAGAAAATGGCAATTCAAATTGAATGGATTCAAAACGGTGTTACTGCATGGATCGGGATTATGAATTCTATCATTTTCATCTATTAAATAATATTTAAGTACCTGAAAAGTCTGTTTTAAATTGTCAAGTTGTAAATATTTAGTTACCGAGATCTGATTATAAGTTATTAAATGGTAAATTGAATCAAAATTCTTACTTTTAGAGGCTCTTCCTAATCCTAAAGGCCCCAACGAATTCCTAATTGGAATTAGAGTATCTCTTTTCATTGATTCTTTTTTTATTACATTGTAATATTTTGCATCGTTGAATGGACCCATTTGAAAACAATTAGATAATGACAAAATTATCAAAGATTGAGAGTCCTTATTCCTATTCAACAACGTACGAATAGTTACTTGATTTTGACTAAGTGATTGTTGAATCCTTGCCTTGGAATAAATAGAATAAAATGGATTGATATTGTT